AAAAATAGGGGGCAAGAAAACTCTATGGAAAGATGGTGGTTTAATTCGATGGTGTTTAAAAAGGAGTTAGAACGTAGGTATGGGATAAAGAACTCAATGGACAATCTTGGTCCTATTGAAAATACTAGTGAAAGTGAAGATCCGAATATAAAAGGTAGGGCTAAAAACATTCATAGTTGCAGGGGTCATGACAATTCTAGTTACACTAATGTCGATCATTTATTCGGCTTCAAAGACATTTGGAATTTTCTCTCTGATGATACTTTTTTAGTTAGGGATAGTAATGGAGACAGTTATTCTATCTATTTTGATAGTGAAAATCATATTTTTGAGATTGACAACGACCATTCTTTTATGAGTGACCTAGAGAGTTCTTTTTATCATTATCGCAATTCTAGTTGTATAAATAATGGATCTACGAGTGAAGATTCCTTATCCAATCGTTACATGTATGATACTCAATCTAGCTGGAATAATCACATTAATAGTTGCATTGACAGTTATCTTCAGTCTCAAATCTGTATTGATACGTCCATTGTAAGTGATAGTAGTGACAGTTACATTTCTAGGTGCATTTTTGATAAACATAGAACTAGTAGTGAAAGTGGGAGGTCCAGTCTCCGAACCCGCGCGAAGAGTAATGATTTAACTCTAAGAGAAGGGTCTAATGATCTCGATACAACTCAAAAATACAGGCATTTGTGGGTTCAATGCGAAAATTGTTATGGATTAAATTATAAGAAATTTTTGAAATCAAAAATGAATATTTGTGAACAATGTGGATATCATTTGAAAATGAGTAGTTCAGAAAGAATCGAACTTTCGATCGATCCCGGTACTTGGGATCCTATGGATGAAGACATGGTCTCTCTGGATCCCATTGGATTTCATTCGGAGGAGGAGCCTTATAAAGATCGTATTGATTCTTATCAAAGAAAGACAGGATTAACTGAGGCTGTTCAAACAGGTGTAGGTCAACTAAATGGTATTCTCGTAGCAATTGGGGTTATGGATTTTCAGTTTATGGGGGGTAGTATGGGATCCGTCGTGGGGGAGAAAATCACTCGTTTGATTGAGTACGCTACCAATCGACTTATACCTCTTATTATAGTGTGCGCTTCGGGGGGGGCGCGCATGCAAGAAGGAAGTTTGAGCTTGATGCAAATGGCTAAAATATCATCTGCCTTATATGATTATCAATCCAATAAAAAGTTATTTTATGTATCAATCCTTACATCTCCTACTACTGGTGGGGTAACAGCTAGTTTTGGTATGTTGGGAGATATCATTATTGCCGAACCCAATTCCTACATTGCATTTGCGGGTAAAAGAGTAATTGAACAAACATTAAATAAAACAGTACCTGAAGGTTCACAAGCGGCTGAATATTTATTCCAGAAAGGTTTATTCGACCTAATCGTACCACGTAATACTTTAAAAAGTGTTCTGAGTGAGTTATTTAAGCTCCACGCCTTTTTTCCGTTGAATTCAAATAGAGCGTACTAAGTTCAATTATTTTATTTGTAGCAAACAAGTAGTTAGCTTGTCGGAATTAAAGTAAATAAGAACGGAATTTTCTTTGGTTGGTGACCTAAGATATAATTGTAGAAAGAAGCAAAAGTTGCGGATAACTCTTTTTTTTACCTAGATTTCCGATTACTAATTAAGTTAAGAAGTTTTTATCAAGAAGATAAAAGCGTGAGTTCTTCCTTTCGTGAAATTAGGCAAATAAAACAAATTTCGCCTTACATAGATAATCAAATCAAATATATAGTTATAGTTTTTTATCTTTCTGCATCGCCCGAAAATATCATTTTCACTAAAAATCCTGGTTGTGTCGCATTCTAGCAAATCTTTCGATAATTTGTAAGAAACCTTTTCAAATTAGAAGACAAGAACAAAACACAAAGAAATTAAGAAAAATAATATAATAAAGTTGATTATCATACGTATCTTTCGTGTAGAAAGATGAATAAGTTCATTTATTTTATTTAGTTCTACATTCCTTGGACTTAGTCTATATACTCACTTAGATATATAGATATTTATTACTTCTATAAGAATTATTAAATTGAATTTATTAATAAATTCAATTTAATAATAAAGACCAATTCATAATAATTACAATAATTACAATTTTGAATTATAATTATTATAAAATAGTATATAAAAAAAATAATAACAGGTGCAAATAGTAAATCGAGGTACCCCATTTTATGACAACTTTCACTTTTCCCTCTATTTTTGTGCCTTTAGTAGGCCTAGTATTTCCGGCAATTGCAATGGCTTCTTTATTTCTTTATGTTCAAAAAAACAAGATTGTTTAGATCTGAGGGGACCCAATCTCATCCGTTTTTTTTGAACTTCTACTTGCTAGCATAACACAAATATTTATTTCTTTCGGGAAATGGAAATATGGTATGACATGTGATTTCTAAAGGAAAAAGCTATTATGCCTGCAGAAAATGATCTATGGGTAAATAAATTCCAGCTAGTTTCAAATAGAGCAGGATCGTTGAATACCTAACGTTGGTGGATCTATCTGTATATCAATATGTATATTGGGATCAAGGGTATGTTATTAGTTTAGATCTAACCAATTTGATAAATTACTCCTAAGGGTTCACATCTACTAGCACTAGTTTGATGTGAACTAGTGCTAGTTTGATGAGAGTTCCTTCGGAAAGAAAAAAAAAAGTAAAGTCAAAATAATTTGGGGTATTCTCTCAATTCCAATAAAATGAAATCGGATCAAGTATGAGTTGGCGATCAGAACATATATGGATAGAACTTATAACGGGGTCTCGAAAACTAAGTAATTTTTGCTGGGCCCTTATCGTTTTTTTAGGTTCATTAGGATTCTTATTGGTTGGAACTTCCAGTTATCTTGGTAGAAATTTGATATCTTTTGTTCCGGCTCAGCAAATTGTTTTTTTTCCACAAGGGCTCGTGATGTCTTTCTACGGGATCGCGGGTCTCTTTATTAGTTCCTATTTGTGGTGCACAATTTCCTGGAATGTAGGTAGTGGTTATGATCGATTCGATAGAAAGGAAGGAATAGTGTGTATTTTTCGTTGGGGATTTCCTGGAAAAAATCGTCGCATATTCCTCCGATTCCGTATAAAAGATATTCAGTCCGTTAGAATAGAAGTTAAAGAGGGTATTTATGCTCGTCGTATCCTTTATATGGACATCAGAGGCCGGGGAGCTATTCCGTTGACCCGTACTGATGAGAATTTGACTTCACGAGAAATTGAACAAAAAGCCGCTGAATTGGCCTATTTTTTGCGCGTACCAATTGAAGTCTTTTGAGAAAAGGAAATGGGCTGAAGAATGAATGCTTTCTCAGCAGGAGGGAAAAAATGCAAGAGTCCTCTTTTTTCTATAACATAATTTAACTGAAGTTTCGTCAAAACGTTCAGTCGAGCCAAAGCCGATGTATATGGAACAACCATAAAACAAAACTCCCTCTTTTGTGGTTTTTTATGTATGCGTATCCAAATCCATGCAACTCAATTCAAACAAGTAACAAATTGAACTACTAGATTCAATTCATCGGATATATTAAACGATTTCGAAAGAAATAAATTAATCTTTTTTCAATATTTGTTGGAATTGATACTTTAGATGCAGATAAATCTTATCGTGTAAATTATTTCTGTCAATCGACCCTTTTTTATCCTTTCTTTTGTGTTCCATTACTAATACTAACCAATAATGGGTTTTCTTAATAATGATAACTAGCCCATTTCTGTCTTGTTTTACCACTCATTTTTTTTTATCATCACAATATCTTTCTCTCAATTATTCTATTCTTGGATATGGGTAATCGTTGGAATTTTTTCAAAAATATTGTCTATTTTGATAGAAAAGGAATTCTTTCGTCTCAAAATATCAATAATATTCATTTATGAAAGTGTCTCCTTTCGATAAAGGACCGAAAGGAGACACTTTAAGGAATTTGATGAATTGAGAGATCTGGAAACAATATTTTTGATTATTTCTTGATTCGAATTCGAAGTGGAGTCTTAGTCTATTTTTGTATTCTTTCTAGATTCACACAAAATCACAAATAAAATAGATTCATAGGTTTGATACTTTGTCTAGAACTCATGGGTAAAAGAAAAGAAATATTCGATCACATAGAGTCGACGAATGAAGTGGGTTAATTAATAATTCACAGACGAAAAATGGCAAAAAAGAAAGCATTCATTCCTCTTTTGTATCTTGCATCTATAGTGTTTTTGTCCTGTTGGATTTCTCTCTCATCATTTACTAAAAGTATGGAATCTGGGGTTACTAATTGGTCGAATACTGATCAATCCGAAATATTTTTGAATGATATTCAAGAAAAAAGTATTTTAGAAAAGTTCATAGAATTAGAGGAAATCCTCTTCTTGGACGAACTGATCAAGGAATACTCGGAGATACATCTACAAAAGCTTCCTATAGGAATCCACAAAGAAACGATCCAATTAATCAAGATACACAATGAGGATCGTATCCATATGATTTTGCACTTCTCGACAAATATAATATGTTTTGCTATTCTAAGCGGTTATTCTATTTTAGGTAATGAAGAACTTGTTATTCTTAACTCTTGGGCTCAGGAATTCCTATATAACGTAAGCGATACAGTAAAAGCTTTTTCGATTCTTTTATTAACGGATTTATGTATCGGATTTCATTCACCCCACGGTTGGGAACTAATGATTGGTTCTGTCTACAAGGATTTTGGATTTCTTCATAATGATCAAATCATATCTGGTCTTGTTTCCACTTTTCCAGTTATTCTCGATACTATTTTAAAATATTGGATTTTCCGTTATTTAAATCGTGTATCTCCGTCACTTGTAGTTATTTATCATTCAATGAATGATTGATAAATGATCCACCGATATAAATCTAATCAAATTTAGAATGTTTCTTAATGTGTAGTTCTACATAAGCATTAAAAACTTTCTACCCGGGGGATTTTCATCCTATAGCATTTCAGTAAA